ATGGCAAGTATAAATGAGAGGCTTGAGCGTTATCGTGAGTCTACGGGTACGTACCTTTTAAGTGAGGGTGATTTTAAGGATGAAATTAAAAGGGATATAGAAGCGGTCATTGCAAGTATAAGTGATAGGCTTGAGAGTATTCAGAAGGATATTCTAAATCCGCCCATTGTAAGTGATAGTAGTGACAGTGATCTTCAGTCTCCAATCGATATAGATACGTCCGATAGTAGTGACAGTGATCTTCAGTCTCCAATCGATATAGATACGTCCGATAGTAGTGACAGTGATCTTCAGTCTCCAATCGATATAGATACGTCCGATAGTAGTGACAGTGATCTTCAGTCTCCAATCGATATAGATACGTCCGATAGTAGTGACAGTGATCTTCAGTCTCCAATCGATATAGATACGTCCGATAGTAGTGACAGTGATCTTCAGTCTCCAATCGATATAGATACGTCCGATAGTAGTGACAGTGATCTTCAGTCTCCAATCGATATAGATACGTCCGATAGTAGTGACAGTGATCTTCAGTCTCCAATCGATTTAGATGCGGCCATGGCAAGTATAGATGAGAGGCTTGAGCGTTATCGTGAGGCTACGGGTACGTACCTTTTAAGTGAGGGTGATTTTAAGGATGAAATTAAAAGGGATATGGACGCGGTCATTGCAGGTATAGGTGAGAGGCTTGAGAGTATTCAGAGGGATATTCTAAATCCGCCCGTTGTAAGTGATAGTAGTGACAGTGATAGTGATCTTGACGATAGCGAGGAGTCTAATGATCCCGATACCCAGGGAACTAAAAAATTCAAGCATTTGTGGGTTCTCTGCGAAAATGAAACTTGTGAAAGTTTAAATTATAAGAAATTTTTGAAAGAAAGACTATATATTTGTGAATTTTGTGGATATCATTTGAAAATGAATAGTTCAGATAGAATCGAACTTTCGATCGATCCCGGTACTTGGTATCCTATGGATGAAGACCTGTTCGTTCTGGATCCCATTGAATGGCACTCGAAAAAGCATCCTTATAAAGATCGTATTGCTTCTGATCAAAAAGAGACAGGGTTAACTGAGGCTATTCAAACAGGCAGAGGTAAACTAAATGGTGTTCCCGTAGCACTTGGGGTTATGGATTTTCGGTTTGTTGGGGGTAGTATGGGACCCGCAGTCGGGGAGAAAATCACCCGTTTGATTGAGTACGCTACCCATAGATTGCTACCTCTTATTATAGTGTGCGCTTCCGGGGGGGCACGCATGCAAGAAGGAAGTTTGAGCTTGGTGCAAATGGCTAAAATATCGTCTGCTTTATATGAGTATCAATCAAATAAAGAGTTATTTTATGTATCAATCCTTGCATCTCCTACTACTGGTGGGGTACTAGCTAGTTTTGGTATGTTGGCAGATATCATTATTGCTGAACCCAATGCCTATATTGCATTTGCGGGTAAAAGAGTAATTGAACAAACATTGAATATAATATTACCTGAAGGTTCCCAAGAGACTGAAAATTTATTCGAGAAGGGCTTATTTGACCTAATCGTACCACGTAAACCTTTAAAAAGCGTTCTGAGTGAGTTATTTAAGTTCCACGCTTTCTTTCCTTGGAATGAAAAACGCCCTTTATTGCTGCCTTTGAATGAAAAACCCCCTTTATTGCTTCCTTTGAATGCAACTTTAGAGCACAATTAGTTTATTTGTAGCAAACAAGTAGTTAGTTTATCAGAATCAAAGTAAATAAGAATGGAGTTTTCTTTGATGACCTTAAATCTAATTGTAGAAAGAATAAAAAGTTGCGGATAACTCTTTTTTTACCTAGAATCCCGATTACTAATTAAGAAGTCTCTATCAACAAGATAAAAGAGTGAATTCTCCCTTTCGTGAAATTAGGCAAATAAAATGAATTTCGTCTTATGTATATAATCAAATAGAGAAAAGATAGATATATAGTTTTTTATCTTTCTCTATCTCCCGAAAATCCCATTTTCACTAAAAATTCCTGTTGGGTCGCATTCTAACGAATCTTTCGATAATCTGTAAGAAACTCTTTCTTTATTAAAAATTCGAAGACAAGAACAAAAGACAAAGAAATGAAGAAAAATAATAAAGTGAATTATCATACATATCTTTCATGTAGAAAGATGAATAAGTCCATTTATTTAGTTCTATATTCCTTGGACTTATTCTATATACTCATTTAGATATATAGAAACTTATTTCTATACTAAGAATTTGAAATTTCATTATTTAATTAATTTGAATTAATAATAATTACAATTCTTAATTATAATTATTATAAGATATTTTTTTATAAAAAATAAATAATAGCAGGTACAAATAGTAAATCGAGGTACCCCATTTTATGACAACTTTCAATTTCCCCTCTATTTTTGTGCCTTTAGTAGGCCTAGTATTTCCGGCAATTGCAATGGCTTCTTTATCTCTTCATGTTCAAAAAAACAAGATTGTTTAGATCTGATGGGACCCAATCTTATCCGTT